AGATTCTTATATCGAAAAAGTTTCTTTGTCGCCCCCTATTTGATTTCTTGTCTATCTTCTTTCATCTATATCAGAGGACCAGTATTTGGTCGAATCAGAGATGATTCTATCATTGATGTATCCACAATTCAATATGGATGGATATAGACCACATATATATGCCTCTCTTCCTCTCATTTTTCCACGCGATTTGGAATACTCGAACGGTCGATTCTTTTTTTTTTCGTCTGATCCCCTACTTTTAGGGCCAACCCGCTATAATATAATTAGAATATAATTATTCGACTATAAATTATAAAAAATTATCAATTTAGAAATTGACTCTAATACTCTAATATACAATTAGAAATATACAATTAGAAAATAGAAAAAATAGAAAGTATAAGTCTAAGTTATTAAGTAAGTGTAAGTGTTATAACTAATTATTATAATAATCATTATAAGAATTTCATTCTATATAATAATACTATATAATAATAATATTATAATATATTGTATTGAATAATACAATTGAATAATATATTGATTTTTTATAATCATATAAAAAAAATATTCAATATAGAAATTATCAAAATAGAACAATTCAATTTATTTAAATTGAAAATGATATTATATATCATATAGTGTATCGTTATCTTAATTGTTATATTCTATTATGAATTATATTCTAGTCTTTCTATATTCATATTCATTATGAATATCTAATAGCTAAAATAGCTAAGATCCCAGTAGTTCACTAAATTCCTATGCACAAGACAATTTCTGTTATGTTATGTGAGCCTGCTTAGCTCAGAGGTTAGAGCATCGCATTTGTAATGCGATGGTCATCGGTTCGATTCCGATAGCTGGCTTTTTTTCTTTGGTCCATTTTTTACTTTTACATGATTAATAATGTCTCCTTGAAAGCAAGGAATATTGAAAGAATATTGAGAAGATTGCTTCCCTTTTCTCCAAAGGTCACTGATCCATTATGGCGTAAGAACTTCCAAATATGAATAAAAAACTAATTGAAGCAATTAGATCTCTACCGAACAAATCCGGATAAAGTATCCCTAACTTCCTATATATACATAAAGAGTCTGGATATTGATAGAATTAATCTTATTCTTATTTATAGTATAGTACTTCAGTATATTTCGCTTCGTTTATCATTTAGTTCAGTCTTAGTTTATTTTTTAAAATGAAATTTAAATAAAATAAAAATAAATAAGGAGTTTTTATGTCTCGTTATCGAGGTCCTCGTTTCAAAAAAGTACGTCGTCTGGGGGCTTTACCAGGACTAACTAGTAAAAGGCCTAGACCCGGAAGTGATCTTAGAAACCAATCGCGTTCCGGAAAAAGATCTCAATATCGTATTCGTCTAGAAGAAAAACAAAAATTGCGTTTTCATTATGGTCTGACAGAGCGACAATTACTTAAATACGTTCGTATCGCTGGAAAAGCAAAAGGGTCAACAGGTCAGGTTTTACTACAATTACTTGAAATGCGTTTGGACAACATCCTTTTTCGATTGGGTATGGCTCCGACCATTCCCGGAGCCCGACAATTAGTTAACCATAGACATATTTTAGTTAATGGTCGTATAGTGGATATACCAAGTTACCGATGCAAACCCCGAGATATTATTACCACAAGGGATGAAAAAAAATCCAGAGCTCTGATTCAAAATCATCTTGATTCATCCTCTCATGAGGAATTGCCAAAACATTTAACTCTTCACGCATCCCAATATCAATATAAAGGATTAGTCAATCAAATAATAGATAGTAAGTGGATCGGTTTGAAAATAAATGAGTTGCTAGTCGTAGAATATTATTCCCGTCAGACTTGAACCTAACTAAAATAACAAAACAAAGGTTCGGAGAATTTTACCCCCTTTCTCCGAAGTAAGTCGACCTTAGGTAAGGGGTTTGATCGGGATTTTTCTCCCATTCATGTATGATAAATGGATCCGCGGGAATATTTTCATTCCTTGACCACTCTTTTCAGGATTTTCCGTACCACAGCAATTTCAATTAGGAATAGAGAATCTAGATCACGTAAAGGTATAACTGTTGGAATAATGGTATCCATTGTTATTTGAATTTGATTTGATACATTGTGGTCAGTAACGTTCGTGAATTAGGTGAAGGTACGGAAAGAGAGGGATTCGAACCCTCGGTAAACAAAAGCCTACATAGCAGTTCCAATGCTACGCCTTGAACCACTCGGCCATCTCTCCTACGGAATCTTATGATTCTTACCCAGAAACCGAGTGAATCGCGAGTCATTCATATTCGTAGGCATGGCCAATCTATTATAATATATAATATTAGAATATAACAATTTTAAATAGAAAAAAATAGAAAACTTTTCATCAATTTCATCAAAGAAAGAGCTTTCTTCGAGGCTCGGAGGATAAAAAAAAATACATTTTTTCTTGTGAAAAACCGTTAAATAAAAAAATAGATATATCTATTCATGTTTGTCAAGACGACGATCCCGTCTTTTTCTGATATTT